AAATGCTGTACGAAATGAAATGGCACAATATTTTTTTTATACATGTCCAAGTGATGGAAAACAAATAATATCTTTTACATATCCACCTAGTTTATCGACTTTTTCGGAAATGATAGAACGAAAAATGTCTTTGTACACGACAGAAAAATTATCCCATGTGGATCAGTATCATTATTGGGTTTATACCAATGAGCAAAAAAAGTACAACTTGAACAATGAATTAATAAGTCGAACAAAAGCTCTAGAAAAAGAAAAGGGATTTCTTGCTCTAGATATGCTCGAAAAAAGGACCAGATTATGCAATGATGAAAACGAACAAAAATACTTGCCCAAAACGTATGACCCCTTTTTGAGGGGACCATATCGTGGAACAATAAAAAAATTCTATTCACATATGATCATGAATGATTTAATCACTTCTACAGATACGGAGGATTCCATAGAAATCAATTGGATAAATAAGATTTATGGGCTACTTCCTAATAATTCTAATTATTCCAGAAAATTTGAACATCAAAAGAATCCGCCTGATAGGGAATCATTACTGAATTATATTGGTAATTCCTTAACCTCAATCAAAGAATTTCCTTTTGAGCCTGCACCCATTTTGCATTTTAAAAAATATTCTTTATTGAGAGAGCAAACAAGAATTGATTTTGAAAATCAAACAAAAGCTTTAAAATGGGTATTCGATGTAATTACAACTGATCCAAACGATCAAACAATAATTAGAAATAAATCTATTGGAATAGAAGAAATCCATAAAAGGGTTCCTCGGTGGTCATACAAATTAACTGATGATTTGGAAGAACAGGAGGAAGAAAATGAGGAAGAATCTAAGGAAGATCATGAAATTCGTTCAAGAAAAGCCAAACGCGTAGTAATTTATACTGATAACAATCAGAATACCAACCCTATTACAACTACAAATAATACTAATAATAGTGATCAAGCAGAAGAGGTGGCTTTGATACGTTACTCGCAACAATCGGATTTTCGTCGGGATATAATCAAAGGATCCATGCGTGCTCAAAGACGTAAAACGGTTATTTGGGAAATGTTTCAAGCAAATGTGCATTCTCCGCTTTTTTTGGATCGAATAGACAAAACATTTTTTTTTTCTTCTTTTTATATCTCTGAAATGATGAATCTCATTTTTAGGAATTTATTTTATTATAAATAAAAAAATAAATAAAAATATTGATACATAAGATAAATACAAGAATAGATAAGACGAGATTCGCCCACCTCCCATATATTTAATCCCTTCCCCTATAAAAAAACTTGCAACACCAACACCATTTGTAATTCCATCAATTATACGTCTATCAAAAAACTGAGTTAGTTTGGTTAATCCTCTTATCCCCACGGTAAAAACTCTAGTATAAAAAATATCTATGTAACCACGATTATATGACCAATTGTATATCACATTTTTTATTCGGTCCACAAGAATTCTTTTAGGACCCCTTTTTAAAAATGAATTGATTAAATCCAAATTCTGGAAAAATGAATAAGCGGATCCGTATAAAATATATGCTATGAATAGTCCGAAAATTGCTATACTTACCGAAAAAATTGCATTTGTAAAAAATTCATCCAAATTTACAGAATAATTAGAACTTGAATGTAAAAGATTTGTTGATGGGGTTAACCATTTCGATAATATATCAAAATCTATTACTCCTTGATCAAAAGAAATTCCTATTGATCCAACCAACAAAGTAAATAGTACTAATACAAGAAGAGGAAATAGCATAGTATTGTCCGATTCGTGAGGATACATGGAAGTGTATTTATTTCCAAAGTAAGTACTAAAGTATCGTATCCTATTTCTTACATTATTATCAATTTTGGATCTTTCTTTTGCAAAAAAAGAAACCTTTTTATTCATTGTTGATAAAAGTAAATTTGGATTGACTCCTCTTGGAGTTCCTTTTCCCCATAGAGATATGGAATAGAACGAACCATTTTTCGTGCTACTGTAATTTTTAAAATGAACGCGGAAATACCCATCAAAGGTAAGTAAATATACCCGAAACATATAAAATGCGGTTAATCCTGCTGTGAAATAAGCTATTACTGCGAAAATTGGTGAATACAACCAACTATCATTAAGAATGTCATCTTTGGACCAAAAACAAGCAAGAGGTGGAATACCACAAAGAGAAAGTGTACCCAATAAAAAAGTAGTTCTTGTAATTGGAACATATCTTGTTAAACCACCCATAAGAACCATATTCTGACTTTTATCTGGTGAATATCCAACAATAGGTTCCATTGAATGAATAATAGATCCGGATCCCAAAAACAATAAAGCTTTTGAATAGGCATGAGTGATCAAATGGAATAAAGCAGCTCGATAAGAACCTATACCTAGAGCTAACATAATATAACCCAATTGAGACATTGTGGAATAGGCTAAGCTTTTTTTAATGTCTCTTTGAGCAAGGGCCAAAGTAGCCCCTAATAATAGTGTTATTACACCTATTAAAGAAATGAAATTCATTATATAAGGTATGACTATGAAAAGAGGAAGAAGCCGAGCTACAAGAAAAATTCCTGCTGCTACCATAGTAGCAGCGTGTATAAGAGCCGAAATAGGAGTGGGTCCTTCCATAGCATCAGGTAACCATACGTGAAGGGGGAATTGTGCGGATTTAGCAACTGCACCGACGAATAATAAAGAAGCACACAAGGTAGCAAATAAAGAATTGACCCCATTATTTTGGATTAAGTTATTAGTTATTTCGAGCAAATACCGAAATTCTAAACTACCTGTTATCCAATAAAAACCTAAGATTCCTAACAATAAACCAAAATCCCCTACACGATTAGTTACAAAAGCTTTTTGACAAGCACTTGCTGCAATTGGTCGTGTGAACCAAAACCCTATTAATAAATAAGAACACATTCCCACAAGTTCCCAAAAAATATAAATTTGTATCAAATTTGAACTAGTAACTAATCCCAGCATAGAAGTATTAAAAAAACTCATATAAGCAAAAAATCTCAAATATCCTTGATCGTGATACATATACTTGTCACTATAAATAAGAACCATGATTCCAACAGTAGTAATTAGTATTGACATAATAGAAGTAAGTGGATCGATCAAGTATCCAAACTCTAAGGAAAAATCATTATTGATGGTCCAAGACCATAGATATTGATAGATAAAACTTCCATTTATTTGTTGAATAGACAGATTGGCTGAAAACACCATAGCTATACTTAAGAGTAAAACACTAGGAAAAGCCCACATGCGACGAATATTTTTTGTTGCTGTCGGAATAAGTAGAAGTCCAAATCCTATTGACATAGTAACTGGAAGTGGAAGAAAAGGTATTATCCACGCATATTGATATGTATGTTCCATAAGAAAAGAAACTCTTTTTTCTTATAATTACAAATTGTTCTCGATTCACCAATTCTTATCTTTTTTATCCTTTTAGAAAGGAACAATAATAAAAGAAATAAACAAAAAAAAAAGATATGAAAAAAAAAGTCAAATATAGGGATTCTTAATTATTCTTATTTTTTTTTTTGTGATTAATAAACATATTTATTATACTATAATAGTATAATAAATATATTATATAGTATACTATATATAGTAAGGAAAAAGAGTTAGACCAAAAAAAGAGTACTTTTTTTTTTATTCAAATATGGATCATAGTATCTATATTCGAATTAAAAAAAATACCTAGGTATTCTAGTTCATTTTGGGAAGGGAGTAATTACCTAACTTGTTGTGTAACTGATTGATTGGATTGAAACCCAATAAAAAAACTTATGTTTATCAGAAATCTTATGATACTCCTTACTTTGAATTATGGACATAGCACTCTGGGCTTAATCAATTTTTATTTTCCCTTATTTTCTTCCATTTTTTTCCCTCATGTCATTTATATATGTGATGTGTGATGTGCGCGCATACGTATATGTGATATATATATCACATATACATGTATATATAAATATATTTGTATTATATATATTTGTATGTTTATTATATATTTATATGTTAAAGTAAAAAAACAATGTATATTAAAAAGAGTATATTAAAAAAATTATCCACATACACGAAATAAGTATAGATAATAACTAAAAAGAACGATCTATTTTGAAGAATACATGTCTTTCACATACAACGATAAAAGGAGGAACCCCCCTTTTTTGA